AAATCACTCCGGGAATATAGTTTAATTTAGGTAAAATATATGTTTTGCATACATAAGATTATTGGTTCGAGTCCGATTATTTCCAAATTTAGGTAAAAATTTAATATAAACTTCTAATGCGATTAAAATATCAATATGATTTTATAGATAAACTAGATTCTATAGAGTCAAATTTATTCATAAAAGAAAATTCTATACTCTCTATACAAAATTGTGCAAAAGTTGGTAATAATTTAGAAAAATCCATAAAATCTATGTTGGGTAGTAACCTTTTTTTAGAAATTTTGTCAGGGCAAAAAAGTTTTAATAACAAAAGTAAAATTCAAGGTTCCCTCTTTTTTTATGTAACTTTAAGAAGTTGGGGAAACTTTATACTTATAGAAAATTTGTTACATACAACCTTTTTTTTATCCACAGCAATGACGAATTGAAGTAAATGAGGTATCAATAATCTAGATTTTTTTATAAATAGTGGATTATTGAATAAATTATGTTTACTTCAAATTTTATCCAATAGTAAATTTACATTTTTAAAGCCTTTATAGGAGAATAGCTTAATTGGTAGAGCTTTGGTTTTCAAAACCAATGGTTGTAGGTTCAAGTCCTTCTTCTCCTGGTTTATAATTTAGATTAATTATGTTATCACAAAACTTAATCACTAGCCCTTTAGAACAATTTGAAATTGTTACTTTGATACCGCTAACATTTTTCGGTTTGAATATTTCAGTAACAAATTCTGTTTTATTTATGATTTTTGCTTTTTTAGTAGCAAGTTTTTGAATTAGCTTAAGTTTTTATAAAAATAATTTGATCCCAAATAATTGGCAGTTGATTAAAGAAATGATTTATAATATAACTGCTAGTATAGTTCAAGATAATTTAGGTCCCAAAGGAGAATTTTATTTCCCTTTCATTTTTACACTACATTTATTTCTGCTTTTTTGTAATTTAATAGGTATGATCCCCTATAGTTTCACAGTTACAAGTCACATTACATTTACGTTTGGTCTCGCACTTTCAATTTTTGTAGGAATTAATATCATAGGCATACAAACACATGGATTTAAATTTTTTGCATTATTCTTACCAAGAGGTGTCCCCTTACCTATTGTTCCCTTATTGATCACTATAGAATTTCTTTCTTATATTGTTAAAGTTTTTACGTTATCTATCCGATTATTTGCAAACATGACATCAGGCCATACATTGTTAAAAATTATTGCAGGTTTTGCTTGAACAATGCTTTCTGCAGGAGGTCTTTTAGGAGTTTTTCATATAATACCTTTAGGTCTTTTACTTGCACTTATAGGATTAGAATTAGCTATAGCTGGATTACAAGCGTATGTTTTTACTTTATTGACTTGCATCTATCTTAACGATGTTTTAGAATTTCATTAAAAACAAATAAAAAATGCCTCAATTAGATCGTATTATCGTATTTTCACAGATATTTTGATTATTTATTATTTTTACATTGTTTTATACAATTTTAACACACTTTTTTTTACCAAAGTTTATTAAAGCGATAAAGATACGTAAGCAGATTGTAGATGCTAATTCTATAGAAATATCTTTAATGGCTGAAAATATTTCACAAAAGCAAACTTTGGTAAAAAAAGTTTTACTTAAAGATTTAGAATCTATAAAAATTTTATTAACGCAACATTTTACGCATTTAGTTAAAGAAAAAGGTTATTTAAGTACTGCAATAATTGATGAAAGAATAAGTTTTGTAATATTAAATACGTTAACGTATTGTAATTTACATTTATTGAATTCTATCGTAGTCTATCCTAAAATTTTAAGATCCAAAATTTAATTTATATTAACTATCATGTACTTACTTATTTTACTACTACCACTTTTAGGTGCGTTATCAACAGGATTTTTTGGCCGTTTTTTAGGTCATAAAGGATCTGGAATTATTTCAGTAGTGTGTGTTTGTCTATCAATGTTTTTATCTTTTGTTGCATTTTATGAAGTGGGTCTTATGGGATTAACTCATTGTATTCTAGTTAGTTCATGAATAGAAGTTGGAATTTTAAAAATTTCTTGAAGTTTTTTATTTGATAGTCTTACTGTTACCATGTTAGTTGTTATAACAGTTATATCTAGTTTAGTGCATTTATATTCTTTAGAATATATGTATTCTGATCCACATTTATCTCGTTTTATGGCTTTTCTTGAAATTTTCACCTTTTTTATGTTAATTTTAGTAACAGCAGATAATTTAGTACAAATGTTCGTTGGTTGGGAAGGTGTAGGTTTAGCTTCGTATTTACTAATTAATTTTTGGTTTACCAGATTAGCAGCTAATCAGTCTGCAATTAAAGCTTTAGTTGTTAATAGAATAGGAGATTTTGGACTAAGCTTAGGAATTTTAACAACGTTTTATATTTTCCAATCTGTCGATTATTATACAATTTTTTCTTTAACGCCTTTAATGTCAGACCATTTATTAAACGTGGGCGGTAATAATATCTCGAGTATAACTTTGATAGGTATTTTTTTATTTGTGGGAGCTGTAGGTAAATCCGCGCAGCTAGGCTTACATACTTGATTGCCTGATGCGATGGAGGGTCCTACCCCGGTATCTGCATTAATACACGCAGCTACTATGGTTACGGCAGGGGTATTTTTATTAATAAGATTTTCCCCGTTATTAGAATTTTCGTCTACTATACTAAATATTTTAATAATTTTTGGGTCTTTAACAGCACTCTTTGCAGCTATGTCGGGTGTCTTTCAAAATGATTTAAAAAGAGTAATAGCTTATTCAACATGTAGTCAATTAGGTTATATGATATTTTCTTGTGGAATTTCTTGCTATAATGTAAGTATGTTTCATTTAGCAAATCATGCTTTCTTTAAAGCTCTGTTATTTTTAAGTGCAGGATCAGTAATTCATGCTTTAGCTAATGAACAAGACATGCGTCGCATGGGTTCTTTGATTAAATTTTTACCTTTAACGTATTCTTTAATGTTAATAGGTTCTTTAGCATTGGCTGGTTTCCCTTTTCTAACGGGGTTTTATTCTAAAGATTTTATCTTAGAATTAACTCAAGTTACTTTAAACAATAATTTATATAATATTCAAGGATCTTTTGCCTGTTGATTAGGCAACTTATCAGTATTTTTCACTGCATTTTATTCATTTCGCTTGATTTATTTAACATTTATTAATTCTGCAAATACAACTAAAAAGATTATTTCCAAAAGTCATGAACCTTCTTCATATATGTTATTTCCTTTAATTTTTTTAGGCTTCGGTAGTATTTTTGTAGGGTACTTAACAAAAGATCTATTTATAGGATTGGGCACAGATTTTTGAAATTCCTCTATTTTAATTTTACCAAATCATTCATATTTCATAGAAGCTGAATGGGTTGATGTAACAATAAAATGGCTCCCTTTCTTGTTAAGTAGCCTTGGAATAATATTGTCCACTTTAATTAATATTAAAAATACATATGTATATTTGTATAATAAAATATATCGTTTTGGTTGTTTTTTAGTTAATAAAAAATGATATTGGGATGTGCTGTATAATCGATTCTTTGTTTACCCTATATTAAACTTTGGATATTTAGTTTCTTTTAAAAACTTAGATAGAGGATTTATTGAATTATTAGGGCCTTATGGTTTTACCAAATTGATACCTATATGGGCTTATATATTTTCGAAGTTACAAAGTGGTCAGTTAAGTCATTATTTATTTTTTTTTGTAGTTGGATTCTGTTTACTTTTATTAATCTTAATGGGAAATATTCTATTTTATAACTTACAATTATTATTTTTTTATTTTGTTTTAGTATTCTTCATTTAAATTAAAAATTCAATCAATTGTGAGTCTATAGCTTAAAGGTTAGAGCGTACGCGTGTGACATGTTTGTATTTCACCCAATTTAATTTTGGAAAATACTCGTCTTATATACGAATTAGTTTTTTATATAAGTGAAATTCTTATCATTTGAGACTTGAGTGCAAAATTCAATTTATGATTATTTCAAAGCTAAATTGAGTTATTAAACTTATCGAGTACGTATAGAAATTTATTGAAAACATCATAACTCTAAATAATAATATAATATCAAATTTAATAGCGTGCATTAAGTTTAAGTCTGATAAAGTCTGGTGTAAAATAAGGCTCTAAAAGTTTAAAAAATAAAAAACTGAAACATGTAAAATTAGGAAAAATATTTAAGCAAATGTTTTTTTGTAATGAAAAAAATAAGCCCGTATATTTTAATTAGTAAAATATAAAATACTAAAAGAAGCTGTATGATAAGAAATTATCACGTACAGTTTTCAGCAAAGGTATAAGTTATTATTTATACAAATACCGATTGTAACTTGATAAGCGTAAGGTTGGTTGTTCAAGTCAACCTAGACTCAAAATAGCTTTCAGTATCAAATATTATGTCAAATCCTTTAATTTTAACTTCACTTACTCCACTTGTAGGATTACTAATACTTTTTATCACCCCAGCAACTAAAGAATCTTTTTGTCGGTTAGTAGCTTTAAATACTACTTGTTTAACGTTTTTGTTTTCGCTAATTTTATGAATACAATTCGATAGCCACACATCGCTATTTCAGTTTAGTATAACATTTGATTGATTACCCTCGATAAATTTATACTATACTTTAGGTATAGATGGTATTTCGTTATTTTTCATTTTGCTAACAACTTTGTTGACTGTTCTCTGTATACTAGTTAGTTGAAGTTCCGTAAAGTTTTTAGTTAAGGAATACTTGATTTGTTTTTTATTATTAGAGTTTTTATTAATTCAAGTTTTTAGTGTATTGGATTTATTATGATTCTATATATTTTTTGAAAGCGTTTTAATACCTATGTTTTTGATAGTAGGTATATGAGGTTCCCGTGAACGTAAAATCAGAGCTGCTTATCAATTTTTTTTATATACTTTAATAGGGTCTTTGTTAATGCTTGTAGCGTTACTTACAATATATTTTCAAGTAGGTTCTACAGACCTACAATTGTTAGGGCATTATAATTTTACAGAATTAAAACAAATTATATTTTGATTGGCATTTTTTTCTAGTTTTGCTGTAAAAATTCCTATGATTCCATTTCATATTTGATTACCTGAGGCACATGCGGAAGCTCCTACAGCTGGATCAGTAATTCTAGCGGGAATTTTATTAAAAATGGGGGGTTATGGTTTCCTACGTTTCTCAATTCCTATGTTCCCTGAGGCTTCAATTTATTTTACCCCTTTAATTTTTACTTTAAGTATTATTGCGATTTTGTATGCGTCATTAACTACATTGAGGCAAGTAGATTTAAAAAAAATAATAGCATATTCTTCTGTATCTCATATGGGATTTGTAACAATTGGTATTTTTTCTTTAAATTTGCAAGGTATTGAAGGTAGTATATTATTAATGTTGAGTCATGGATTAGTATCGAGCGCACTATTTTTATGTGTAGGGATTTTATACGATCGCTATAAAACCCGAATATTAAAATATTACAGTGGATTAATACAAGTAATGCCAATTTTTGGTATTTTTTTTTTATTTTTTACCTTTGCAAATTTGGGGTTTCCTGGAACTAGTAGTTTTATTGGTGAATTATTAGTACTTATAGGAATATTTCAAATTAATCGAATTTTAACATTCTTTGCTTCCATAGGAATGATATTGGGAGCAGCTTACTCAATTTGACTTTTTAACAGAATTAATTTTGGTGGCTTAAAAACTCAATATTTTAGTTTTTTTCAAGATATTTCAAGGCGTGAATTTTGAATTTTATTACCACTAACTATTTTAATTTTGTGGATGGGTGTTTATCCAATAGCTTTTTTATCAGAGATGCATTTTTCTATATTAAGTTTAATTGAGCAATTAATTTAGTAATCTATGTTTAACGTGAATTGATTTTTATTACGCTTTATTACATTTTTTGTATTAGGTGGTATTATAATAGATTTGGAAATTCTTATGCTTTTGTTGGGATTCTTATTTTTTCATATCAGTTTAGGTTTAATAACGATATTAAATGATTATATTCATATTAAGAAAATAAAAATAATTTTATTGATCTTAACACGTATTTCTAGCATTGAAATAAGTAGATATATCTTAGAACTTTTACTATAAACATAAATAAATTTAACTAATGTATAATTTTTACCCTATATTACCAGAAATCTATATTTTATTCAATATCTGTATATTGCTTATTTATGGGGTTTTTTTCAGTACTCTACCGTCACTAGGTTATCCTTTATTGAATAAAAATTTTAATTTGTTAGTACTTCAAATTTTAATTTTTAGTAGTCTTTTAGCTTTTTTACAGATTCCTTTAAATTTACTTAGTTGAAATAATTTATTAATAAGTGATTTTTTTACGTATTATGCAAAATTAATTATTTTTATGGGTGCCATAGGATGGCTTTTGTTGTCTTTCGGATATTTAGTTACTGAGAAATTAAATTATTTTGAATTTTGAATTTTAATTTTATTAGTTGTGGTGGCAATGTTATTCATTATTCAATCATATGATTTATTAACTATTTATTTAACGATTGAATTTCAAAGCCTTATATTTTATATTTTAGCAAGTATTAAACGTACATCAGAGTTTTCAACAGAAGCTGGTTTAAAATATTTTATATTAGGAGCATTTTCATCAGCTTTTTTACTATTCGGTTCTTCTATAATTTACGGGTTAACTGGTTTAACTAATTTAAGCGATTTATCGAAATTTTTTTCAGGTTTTCCAGAAAACGAAATTTCATTCAATTTGGTTATAGGTTTCATTCTAATTTTAGTATCTTTTTTATTTAAGTTAAGTGCAGCCCCTTTTCATGTTTGATCACCGGATGTTTATGAAGGAGCACCCCTTCCGGTAACGGCCTTTTTTTCTATCTTACCTAAATTAGCTATCTTTAGTTTGTTATTTAGATTCCTCTTTACATTTTATGATTTTATTGTATATTGACAGAGTATTATTTTAATAGTTACATTTTTTTCTATTTTAATAGGTACCTTTGGTGCATTTGCTCAAACAAAATGAAAACGTTTTTTAGCCTATAGCTCAATAAATCACATAGGATTTTTTTTATTAGCGCTATTATCAGGAGACTTAAATAGTATTTCCAGTGTCATTTTTTATGGTGTTATATACATTATTACAATGTTAGGTATTTTCACATTTGTTGTTAATACAAGTTTTTACACTTACTCTAAAACTTATCAACTCCGTTATTTATCCGGTATAAACGGATTAGCTAAAACAAATCCATTTATAGCTTTTGCTTTAACAATGATACTGTTTTCAATGGCGGGAATACCCCCAATGGCAGGTTTTTTTGCAAAATTGTTTGTTTTATTATCAGCTATTCAAGTGGATGCTTTTGGCGTAAGTATATTTGCGGTTATCTTAAGTTGTATAGCCTGTTTTTATTATATTAGACTTATTAAGAATATTTACTTTGATTCTGTCCTGACTTGAAACGTCGTTAAACCTATGAATAAGATGAGTTCATTAATTTTAGGATTTTCTTTAATAGGCATTTTATTTTTTTTCATGGATGTTGAACTGGTTTCAATTGTTGCGTTATTAATGTCGTTACCATTCTTAAATTAAAATCAAATTTAGATATGTTCCTTTTAAATATACTTTTAAAAATAATTATTATAATATTACCTTTACTAGTTGCGATAGCTTACATGACTTTAGCTGAACGCAAAGTAATGGCTGCAATGCAAAGGCGTAAAGGTCCAAATATTGTTGGTGTATTTGGGTTATTACAACCCTTAGCAGATGGTTTAAAACTATTTGTTAAAGAAACGATTTTACCTTCAAGTGCTAATTTAAGTATGTTTATATTAGCACCCATACTAACGTTCTTGTTAGCATTAATTGCTTGATGCGTTTTACCTATAGGTGAAGGGATGGTGTATTCAGATATAAATATTGGGGTTTTATATTTATTAGCTGTATCATCGTTAGGTGTATATGGTATTATAATTTCTGGTTGGTCTAGTAATTCAAAGTATGCATTTTTAGGTGCTTTACGTTCAGCCGCGCAGATGGTTTCTTATGAAGTTTCTATAGGACTAATTTTAATTAATGTATTATTATGTGCAGGCTCTTTAAATTTTACAGAGATTGTACTTGCGCAGCAAAAAATTTGATATGCCATCCCACTATTTCCAGCTTTAATTATGTTTTATATTTCTATATTGGCAGAAACAAATAGAGCTCCCTTTGACTTACCCGAAGCTGAAGCCGAGCTTGTAGCAGGTTATAATGTAGAATATTCTGCTATGGGGTTTGCTCTTTTTTTTTTAGGTGAATATGCTAATATGATACTAATGTGTGGTTTGACAACAATTTTGTTTTTAGGCGGATGGTTACCGCTATCAAATTTAGTACTTTTTTATTGAATACCTAGCACCATTTGATTTGGAATAAAAACTACGTTATTACTTTTTGGCTTTATTTGAGTTAGGTCAGCATTTCCACGATATCGTTATGATCAATTAATGAGACTAGGTTGAAAGATATTTTTACCTTTATCATTAGGATGAGTATTACTAATTGCAGGCATTTTATTAAGCTTTAATTGATTACCTTAAATTTAAAATGAAATTAATCTTCACGGAATATTCAATAATTTTAATATTTTTAATAATCTCTTTTATATTATCTGTAGCCATATTTAGTTTATCTTATTTTTTAATACCACAAAAAGCTGATCAAGAAAAGGTCAGTGCTTATGAATGCGGGTTTAATCCCTTTGATGATGCTCGAGCGACGTTTGATGTAAGATTCTATTTAGTTGCTATCCTTTTTTTAATTTTTGATTTAGAAATCAGTTTTCTTTTTCCTTGATCTTTAGTATTAGGAGATATTCCTTTATTAGGGTTTTGAAGTATGATAATTTTTTTAATAATTTTAACAATAGGATTTGTTTATGAATGATATAAAGGAGCTTTAGAATGGGAATAAGTCTTCATAATTTTTAACGCCAAAAGTAGAAAATAAATACGTGATCCCTTACCGAACTCAAAAGTATTTCTATCTTAACTAAAACTACTATTTTTACGGGATTTTTAGGATTGTTAAAAATAATTACTATAAATTAATAATGATACCAAAAAACAACTTAAAATCAATTATTTTAGTTATAACATTTACATCTAATAATATATTGTATACTTTAACAGATATTGAAGGAAAAGTATTATTTTGAACGTCTTCTGGATCCAAGCGATTAAAAGGTGCAAAAAAAACAACTTTAACTACAATTATATTCTCTATAAAGACGCTTTTGATATATTTTGATGATATCAAGGTTAGATCCATTCATCTAAAATTAAAAGGATTTGACAAGAATAAAAAAATTGTTTTAAAAATCTTAAAACAGTCAACTTTAAATATTTTATCGATTACAAATAATTCAATGTTGCCGCATAATGGTTGCAAAAAGCCTAAACCACGACGTATTTAATTGACGGAATAGTTCAATTGGTTAGAACGTTGGAATCATAATCCAAAAGTTATAGGTTCAAGTCCTATTTCCGTTAGTTAGCTAGATAGCAAAGTGGTTATGCAAAAGATTGCAAATCTTTTTAACATCGGTTCGAATCCGATTCTAGCTTTGGCGAGAGGCTTATTATATAAAAATAAAAAAATATGAATGTAACTTTACAAAGTGCTAAGATGATAGGTGCTGGTTTAGCTACTATAGGATTAACCGGAGTAGGTGCTGGAGTAGGTATCGTATTCGGTTCATTAGTAATGGCTTATGCACGAAACCCTTCTCTAAAACAACAATTATTTGGTTATACGATTTTAGGGTTTGCATTGACTGAAGCTGTAGCTTTATTTGCATTAATGATGGCTTTTTTGATTTTATTTACTTAATATTTTAAATTCAAAGATAGTTAGGGTATAACGTAATTGGTTAACGTATTTGCTTTGGGAGTAAAAGATTGTAGGTTCAAGTCCTACTACCCTAAGTATATTTTATGGATGAATGGCTGAGTGGTTGAAAGCATCAATTTTGAAAATTGACATAAGATTAAAACTTATCGTGGGTTCGAATCCTACTTCGTCCAACCTAAATTAAAAAAAGTCTAGATAGCTCAGAGGTTAGAGCATAGGGTTGAAAACCCTTGAGTCATGGGTTCAAATCCCATTCTGGACAAGCTTAAAATTTCAATTGTCTATGTATAACCGTCCTATATCACCACATATAACAATTTATAAACCCCAAATATCATCTTTATTTTCAGTTTGGCATAGAATATCGGGCCTTTTTTTAACATTTTTAATAGTCTTTTTTTTAGTTAGTTTACAATTATCATTACATAGCACAATTGCCTTAAATATATTAAGCAGTTTAATTACACAATTTAAGATTTCTTTTATCTTTCATTTTATTTATACATTTAGCTTATCTCTATTTTTTTACCATACTATTAATGGAGTTAAACACATTATATGAGATTTAGGTTACTTTATTAACTCAAAATTTTTATTTTTATTTGTTTTCATTGTAGGTTTTTTTATTTTTCTAGTTATATTATTGTCACTATAATTAATAATGTTCTTACAACAATACACAAACAAATTAAATTTATTTAATTCTCACAATACACAAAAATATTTACGCGTATATAGATGAAATCCTTCGTTATTAAAAAAACCATGATTTAATATTTATCCTATATCTTTAGACAGTTGTGGTCCTATGGTTTTAGATGCCTTAATTCAAATAAAAGATACACAAGATTCTACTTTAGCTTTTCGACGTTCCTGCAGAGAAGGTATTTGTGGCAGCTGTTCTATGAATATTAATGGTACAAATACTTTAGCTTGTTTAAAACCTTTAAATACAAAGGAAACTTTTATAACAATTTATCCTTTACCGCATATGTATATTATTAAAGATTTAGTACCTGATCTTACGCATTTTTATGCACAATACAAGATGATAAAACCCTGGCTTATCAATATGGAAAATGTACCTAAAAGAGAACATTTGCAATCCAAAAGTGATCGCTATGAATTAAATGGACTTTATGAATGTATTCTTTGTGCATGTTGCTCTGCAAGTTGTCCCAGTTATTGATGAAACCATGATAAGTACCTTGGCCCGGCTATTTTACTTCAAGCGTATCGTTGAATAATAGATTCGCGAGATTTGCACACAAAAGGTAGGCTAAATTTTCTAAATCACAAAATGCGTTTATTTCGCTGTCACACTATTATGAATTGTAGCAAAACTTGTCCAAAATCATTAAATCCTGGGAAAGCGATTTCACTTATAAAATATAAAATTTCTAAGTTTTAAGTATGAAATTAATTTAGTTATAAACAGTTAAATTTTATAATTTAGATATTTTTCTATACTCCAGAGTGGTTCAATTATTATAGTTTATATTTATCAATAATTAATTATCCAGCGAAAATAGCTCAATTGGTAGAGTATAATTTTGCCAAGATTATGGTTGAGGGTTCGAATCCCTTTTTTCGCTTCACATTTAGTTAATTAATTTAGATGCAAACTGACTTTTTTTTATATCTTTTATTTTCTATTTTTGCGTTGCTGGCTTCTCTAATGGTCATAAGTTTATCTAACGCTGTACATTCAGTCCTTTTTCTAATTTTAGTATTTTGCAATATAGCTGGTTTACTTTTACTTTTAGGGGCAGAATTTTTATCCTTCATGCTTTTAATAGTTTATGTAGGAGCAATTGCGGTATTATTTTTATTTGTTGTAATGATGTTAAATGTGAAAAAAACATCAATTAATTTAACTATTTTTTCAATAGGTCCTATAGGGATCATTACTTTTTTTATATTATTTAATCAATTATCTGGCATATTCAATGATTTTGATGCTCTAGGGTTAAAACAAAAAGATCTTATCTGAATTTCGTGGATTACCGAACATACTAATTTAACAAATATAGAATCTGTAGGGCAAGTCCTGTACACAAAATATAGTTTTCTCTTTATTTTATCGGGATTAATTTTATTGGTTGCTATGTTAGGAGCTATCGTTTTAACGATGCACCAGCGTACGGATGTAAAAAAACAAAAAATTGAACTCCAATTGAACCGTAATTTTGGTGGGGTTATAAAATTTATTAATTTACGTAAATAATTATTTAACGGATATGATGAAATTGGTAGACGTGTTAGATTTAGATTCTAATGATAAATTAATCGTGGGGGTTCGAATCCCCCTATCCGTAAAACCACCAAAAATTTGGTGAACTTAGGCGAAAGGTGGGATTCGAACCCACGACCTTTAGATTCACAGTCTACTGATCGACCTAACCGAACTCCTTTCGCCCTAAAATTTAAATTATTTAAATTCTAATAAAAATTTTTCAATTTTACCTAAAATAGGTAGTAAGGCTAAAAAATAAAAAAAGTAATACACACTTGCAATTTGACCAATTAAAACGAAAGGTTCTTCTACTGGCATACCCCCAATTCAACCTAAGATTAAGCAACAACTTATCATAGTTCAATATAATAAACGATAAACTGGTCTAAATCTAGAACTTCGTATTTCAGTGCCATGTATCCAAGGTAATAAAGCTAATACTAATATTGCAGAAATCATCGCTATCACGCCTCCTAATTTATGGGGTATACTTCTTAATATTGCATAAAAGGGTAAAAAATATCATTCAGGTACTATATGCGCAGGGGTAACCATTGGGTTGGCCTCTATGTAGTTATCTGGATGACCTAATATATTTGGGGAAAAATAAATAAATAAAGAAAAAAAGATAATAAATATTAATAACCCTAAAAGATCTTTATAAATAAAATAGGGAAACATACTTATTTTATCTACGTTTGAGTCTATACCCAATGGATTACCAGATCCATCCTGATGCAATACTGCTAAATGAATTAAAGAAGCTGCAGCAATTACAAAGGGTAGTAAATAATGTAAACTAAAAAAACGATTTAATGTTGCATTATCTACAGAAAACCCACCTCAAAGCCAAGTTACAATTAAATCACCTATTAAAGGTACTGCGGAAACTAAATTAGTAATTACAGTAGCGCCTCATAAACTCATCTGTCCTCAAGGTAAAACATAACCTATAAAAGCAGTTATAATCATTAATAAAAAAATAATAACCCCGATAACCCAAACCCATTGTCGAGGTTTGGTATACGAACTGAAATATAAACCTCTAAAGATATGTATATAAACCACAATAAAAAACATTGATGCACCATTTGAATGTATGTAGCGTAATAATCAACCATAATTTACGTCTCTCATGATATGTTCAACACTGGCAAAAGCTAAATCAACATGTGGGGTATAATGCATCGCTAAAAAAATACCTGTTAGAATTTGAATGATTAGACATATAGATGCTAAGAATCCAAAGTTTCAAGCGTAATGTATATTTATCGGTGTAGGATAGTCTATTAAGTGATTATTCACTATAGAAATGATAGGACGTTTAAGTAAACGCATTTTTGTTTAAAAGTTTAAGTAAATATTTAAAAACATCATAAGTACTCGCTACTGGACTTGAACCAGTAACTCTTATAGTAGAGAACGGATTTTAAATCCATCGTGTTTACCAATTTTCACCAAGCGAGCTTACGGTATAAAATTATATACTGGTGTAAAAGGATTCGAACCTTTAAATGATAGCATCAAAAGCTAATGCCTTACCAATTTGGCTATACACCATAATAAAACGGGTAACGGGATTCGAACCCGTAAGATTTAGTGTGGAAAACTAATGATGTTACCATTTATCTATACCCGCTTATAATATTTTATATAATTTCAATATATTCTCTAAGCATAATTTTGTGATTGCATTTAAAACTAGTAAAGTTCATTGTAGTTACGTAAAAATGTTTTAAAATAGCAATTTTTTCTATTTTTTTCATTAACAATAAAATAATAATTTTTCCCGTTTGTTGTCCCAATATCTGGGTAAATGAAAGCCTTTTAAGATAAACTTTTTGAACGCTTTGGGAATGTATTAAAGGTAATCGTTCTGTTATTTTTGTATTCAATTTTTTTAAGTAGGATTTTAACAAATTAAAATTTGTTGTGGTATTAATAAAAATACTTTGCCACTGTAAACTTGTATTTAAAGATGTTAAAATTAAATCAAATGATTCTTTAAAGTCATTTTCAATTTTGTTTGTTTGGTTTAAAAAATCTTTATTAAGTGAATCTTTAAGCTTATTAAAACTTATTAAACAAAATACTACAAAACATAAAAGTATCAGAGTCTCTTCATTTAATAATATAACATTTTTCGAAATTAAAATAAGTGAGATTATAATGATAATACTAGTATTCAACATCTTTAAGCGCCGCCTCATCAGTAAATAGATACAAATAAAAATAATCAAACAACATCGACAAAATGTCAATATCATGCAGCAGATTCGAATCCAAAATGATGTTCTTGTGTTAACTGATATTGCAATAAACGTAATAAGCAAATAAATAAAGATACTGTACCTACTAAAACATGAAATCCATGAAAACCTGTGGCCATATAAAATGTAGATCCATATATACCATCAGATAATCTAAAATCAGCCATACGATATTCATATACCTGTAGTGACGTAAAAATAATTGCTAAAATTATCGTTAAAAATAAACTTCAAACTGCCTGGTTTCGGAAATTGGCTACTATAGCATGATGACATCAAGTGACTGTGCATCCAGATAATAATAATATTAAAGTATTTAAAAGTGGAATCTCTCAAGGATTTAAAACATGAATACCTTTTGGAGGTCAAGTTAGACCTATTTCTACCGTAGGCGCTAAACTACTATGAAAAAAAGCTCAGAAAAAAGCAAAGAAAAACAGAATTTCTGATACAATAAAAAGAATTACTCCGTAACGCAATCCGCGTTGAACTATTCCTGTATGATGACCTTCTAATGTAGATTCTCTTATAACATCCCTTCATCAAACAAACATTGTTAATAATAGTAAACTAAAACCTCCTAAAAAAACAAAACTTCCATTAATATATGCGTGCATATACATTACTCCACCTATAGCACACGAAAGGGCTGATAATGATGCTACAAAAGGTCATGGGCTAGGGTCAACTAAATGGAAAGGATGTCGTTGCATAGACTTAGATATTTGAGATAAATGAATCATATTTATTATTTTTTACCGATTTTTTTAAAAAACTGATTTACTAATTCTACTAGTTTTTTTGTTTTTACAAAATTTGTCGAAAATAGAACGAAAAAAATAAAAATTAATATAACTACTTGTAATAATGAAAAACGCATTTTATTACTCACCTAATTTATTAGATATTCAAGTAATATAATTAGGCAATTTTACAGCTTCTATAACAATAGGCATAAATCCATGATTAATTCCACAAATTTCACTACATTGGCCATAATAAACCCCTTCTCTTTTAATAAACATGGATGTTTGATTTAAACGTCCAGGGATTGCATCGCATTTTATGCCTAACGAAGGGATTGCTCAACTATGCAGAACATCCGCCGCTGAAACAATAATACGAATATGCGTATTTATAGGAACTATCATACGGTTATCAACTTCCAACAATCTTAATTGACCTAAGATTAGATCTTCTTCTGGAACCATATAACTATCATACATAATAGATTCGCCATCATCATTTAAATAATCCGAATACTCGTAACTTCAATACCATTGATGACCCAGTGTTTTTATAGTTATTGCTGGCGATATTATCTCGTCCATAGCATAGAGCAACGAAAACGAAGGGATTGCTATTAATAGTAAAATACACGCCGGAGTAACAGTTCAAATAATCTCAATAAGAGTTCCGTGAGTTAACGAAGAAGGTATGATATTTTGATGCTTTTCAAAATGTCACAATGTACGACTTAACATTCAAGAAACAAATATAAATATGACGCATATAAAATACATTAAATCATGGTGCAAATTTATAATTCCCTCCATAATTGGAGTTGCTGGATCCTGAAATCCTAACTGCCAATTTTCTGGAGCATCACTAAATCCAAAAACGTGTGCTATAAACATTAAAAAAAGGGAAAAAATAAGTTTTAAATTATTTAACATATTATAACTTTGTTTCACAAATTAATGGCATTTCTTCAAATGTATGGTATGCCGGTGGCGAAGTTGTAACTCACTCTAAAGTCATATTACTTTTGTTCTCCGAGAGTTCAAAATTTCAAGGGGCGTTTATACAAGGGTTTTTTGATGTTAATGAAACAAAAACTAAATAAAAGAAAAATAATGTACTAAATAAAGCAACATAAGAACCGTATGAAGCTATTAAATTTCAACCTGCATACGCATCTGGATAATCAGGTATTCTACGAGGCATTCCTGCTAATCCTAAAAAATGCATGGGCATAAACGTAAGATTTACTCCAATAAAAGTCGATCAAAAATGGATCTTTCCTAATACTTCTGGATATTGCACTCCAGTAATTTTACCAAATCAATAATAAAATCCTGCAAAAATAGCAAAAACAGCACCCATAGATAATACGTAATGAAAATGTGCCACTACATAATATGTATCATGTAAACTAATATCTAAACCTGAATTCGCTAAAACAATTCCCGTTAAACCTCCGATTGTGAATAAAAAAATAAAGCCTGTTGCAAAAAGCATAGGAGTTTTAAAATATAATGATCCTTCTCACATAGTTGCCACCCAACTAAAAATTTTAATTCCTGTTGGAACAGCAATAATCATTGTGGCTGCAGTAAAATATGCTCGGGTATCTACATCAAGGCCTACTGTGTACATATGATGTGCTCAAACAATAAAACCTAATACTCCAATAGAAACCATAGCATATACCATTCCAATATAGCCGAAGACAGGTTTTCTTGAAAAAGTCGCTACTATATGACTGATCATACCAAAACCAGGGAGAATTAAAATATAAACTTCTGGATGCCCAAAGAATCAAAAAAGGTGTTGATATAATACGGGATCTCCTCCTCCTGCAGGATCAAAAAAAGTAGTATTAAAATTACGGTCTGTTAAAAGCATTGTGATCGCCCCTGCTAAAACAGGTACAGCTAACAACAATAAAAAAGCAGTAATGAAAATAGATCAAACAAATAGAGGCATACGATACATACTTTGTCCAGGATTACGCATATTTAATATAGTTGAAATAAAATTAATTGCTCCTAGAATAGACGATGCACCGGAAATATGTAAACTAAATATTGCTAAGTCAACAGCTCCTCCAGAGTGACTTTGGATAGAACTTAAAGGAGGATATACAGTTCAACCTGTACCTACACCTACTTCGACAACAGCTGAAGCAAGCAGTAAACAAAGTGAAGGTGGTAATAATCAAAACGAAATATTATTTAAACGTGGAAACGCCATATCTGGACTTCCTATCATAATAGGAACTAATCAATTACCAAATCCGCCTATCATTACAGGCATTACCATAAAAAAAATCATTAAAAATGCATGGGCAGTAATTAAAACATTATAAATTTGATGATTTCCTAAAAGTAATTGATTTCCGGGTTGGGCTAATTCCATGCGAATTAGCATTGACATGCAACCACCTAGAATCCCAGAAAAGGCACCAAAAATTAAATATAAAGTTCCAATGTCTTTATGGTTTGTTGAAAAAATTCAACGTGAAACTCACTGATAAAATGAAAATTGCATAATGTATAATTTATAATTTACTTGGTTAATCCAAACTTAAAACCGAGAGAGACGGGACTTGAACCCGCAACTTTTAGTGCGACAGACTAACACTCAACCTTTGAGTTTCTCTCCCATACCTTAATAATTTTTAAAATCGCCTAACTAATACAATTTTCAAGGAAATTTTTTTAGAAATGTGTGAAAAAAGATCTCTCATTTGTTGATTAGATAGACCACTAAATTCAAATAAAATCATACCTGGTCTAATGTAAGATGCTTTCGTATATATAGCTCCTTTGCCTTTACCCATCCTAGATTCTAAATTAAATTTAGTCAGCGTTAAGTTCAGGATTAAGAGATCCCAAAATTGAAAAATTTTTTTATTATTGACTAACAATTTCAGTTTTCGTAAGATAGATCACTTCAATGCGCTAACTTGTTTTTCAGACAATCTTCCAAAAGAAATAGATTTGATACCGAAACAACCGTATCTTAAAACATGGTTAGACTGTTTATATTTTAGTAAATATTTATTATGTGTTTTTCTTTCTTTAATCATGATTAGCTTCTTAGCTTATTTCGTAAAAGAGTCAAATTTGTAATCCACAACTCCCTAATTTTGTATAAAGTTCTTTGTGAACAAATTCTACCCTACTTTTTAGAGACATTAATGATAGCGCACCAAAGCCTTGTTGTATATTTTTAGACATTTGATTTTTCGTATTATCGAAGCGCCCTACTAAACGTACTTGAAACCCTTTTAAGTAAACTAAATGTATGCCTTTTGTAGAATAAATTACCTTCGTAGAATTTAAATGTGTTTTCAAAAATTGGCATAATTGTCATAAAACCTTATTTGGATTCTTATGTTGTTTGATTAAATAATCAGCATAACTTATTAACATATTTGGAGTACTGGCCCAAACAGTTTTTCTAAAAATACGTAATCGAACTTTCAATGAAAATCATTCAAAAATTAACGAAGATATACTATGTAAAATTGAAGGATATTTACTGCAATTTTTAATTATGTAATCTGTAAAATATATATTTAAAAAAAGGTTATTATGATAATATCAAATTTCCTGTTCGCCGACTAAAAATTTATTCAAATTAAAAAATTGTGTTATTACATTTTTCAATTGCAACCGTTTTAATGTATATAAAATATTTCGGGACGTTAATTTACCATAATTCTGTAAAGTAAAATCTCATACCTGGGTTATTCCAAGTCTAAGGCTTGTAGGGTTTATTTTTTTTGCCATAATTTTTTTGGTTAAGTTAAATTCAAAATTTTTTTGAATAATTCGTATTTATTAAATTTATTTATTACTAAAGTTTTTTTTAAACCGATCAATCTAATAATCTTTTAGACTATTCTTGAAAAATATAGGAAAAATACTTAATGCTATTGATTCTTTCAGCATTTATTAAAAATTAACTTAGCTATTTGACTATGCTTTAGGCTCAACAATCATTAAACTAGTGGTTAAAATATTCCGGTCCTCTCGTACTAAGAATACATTTCCTATTTTTCGCTCCTTGCAGTAGATAGGGACCGAACTGTCTCACGACGTTCTGAACCCAACTCACGTACCTTTTTCACTAGCGAACAACTAGACCCTTGAAATCTACTTCAATTTCAGGATAAGATGAGTCGACATCGAGGTATCAAACCGTGAAGTCAATATGAACTCTCAATCACGATGAATCTGTTATCCCTAGAGTTCCTTTTATCTGTTGAACGATATTAATTCCACACTTAAATATCGGGTCACTATGACTGACTTGCGTCCCAATTTGATTTATGAATCTTATTGTCAAGCAAATTTATACCATTGTGTTCTTCATTATTTAAAAAAATAAATGTAATTTACCTTCGTACACCTCCGTTACTTTTTAGGAGGTACTCGTCCCAAGTAAACTTTCTTTTTTAAACTGTCTTTGCCTTATATATTTGCAAATTTAGTAAAAAATTAAAATATTGAGTGGTATTCCACTAGATATGAAATTTCATTCCCACTTATACTATACAATAAAAAAGTTTTTACAATTTAAAATTAAAGTAAAGGATCTAGGGTCTTTCCGTCTTACTGCAAGCAATCTACATTTTCATAGATATTGTAATTTCGCTGAATTTGTATTGGAGACAGTGAAGTAATCGTTACGTCATTCATGCAGGACGGAATTTACCCGCCAAGGAATTTCGCTACCTAAGGATTCTTATAGTTAGAACCGCCGTTTACTTAGATTTAAAAATTAGGCTTGCACCTATATTTATTATTTTTAAGCACCGGGCAGACGTCAGACTCTATACTTTTTATCACAAATTTGCAGAGTCCTGTGGTTTTGGTAACCAGTCGTTACTTCTTATTTTATGCTACCACTTACGTGGTCCTCTTTATTGCGAACGTACAGAGTTAATTTGCCGAGTTCCTTCAATACAATTTTTTCATCCACCTAAAATTTTCTCAATAAGTTTACCTGTGTCGGTTTAAGTACGGTTTATTGTATTATAATTTTTTCTCGAAAACAAATCAAAAAAACTAATTTTGCCTTGCGTATAAAAATTTGCTTGATTCATTTTTTTCATGTTTTTAACACATATAAAAAGTAAAAGAATAATTAATTTCCTATCGAATACAATATTTATTCACTTCTTAAGGCCCGACTAACTCAATGTATTTAAAATTACATTGAAACCCTTAAACATACGGTGGTTATGATTTTTTAACATAACTTTCGCTACTCATGTCAGCATTAGCATTTCTAATTAAGTTTTTATAATTTTACAATTAAAAAATAACTTTAGAACGTTTCACTACCATTAAATATAATTAATCCGCTATTTCGATATAAAACTTAAAGTTTCTTTGAATTTTTAATTAAAAAAGAGTAAATAGTGAGCTAAAACGCTTTCTCTAATGAAAGACTGCTTCTAAGTCTATCAAATTATGTTATTTGAACTTTTTTTAATCTTTCTCCCTAAGTTTTAATTTAGAAATCTTAATATACGATCTGGATTGTTTTCCTCTCGTCTATAAACCTTATCGCTCATAGACTGTCTGCTAATTTTTATTATGCTTTTATTTGGAGTTAAAATAGATTTAGTAAATTCTTACATCCCTTCATCTCTTCTGTACTCTAACCCAAGTTTAAATAATAATTAACGTAGTACTAAAATACGTTTCGTGAAAAACCGGCTATCTCCAAGTTTGATTAGTCTTTCGCTCCTAGTTACAAGTCATCCCTATATTTTGCTACATATATGGGTACGGTCCTTAAAAACGGTTTAAAGTATTTTCAACCTGCTCACAACTAGATCACTTGGTTTCAGGTTTAATACATATTACTTTGGATGCCTTCATATAAATATTTAAGCTTGCTATATGTATTAACTTGCTGACTCATTATGCAAAAGGCACTTCGTTGTTACAAACTCCGAAAATTTATAAACACTCAACTTAATTGATTCTATTCGAAATTTTCAACCTTTCCCTCACGGTACTCGTTCACTATAGGTCAAAAAATATTATAAGCTTAGAAGGTGGTTCTCCTTTATTCACACAATTTAAATTCATGTTACTTGAAGTAATCTTTGAGAAGGTTTTTACTTAATACAGGACTTTTACCTTCTATGAATTATAAATAAAAATCTTCTCAATAAGCTTTTATTCGTTTTCATTCACAATTACTCACGAAATCTCGTTTGATTTATTTTTAATGTTACTAAGATGATTCAATTCACATTATTTTTTATTAATTAGTATAAAGTTTACTACAATATGGAAATTTATAGATCACAGGCCAATGCCTCCTTATAACTTTTCGTAGCGAGACGTCCAAAATTTTTTGCCAAGGTTTTCATTAAGTGCTCGTTATAAAAATTTTGAAATCCCTTAACCAAATTTTTAACCTTTCATTAAATTCATTAATTCTACTGTAATTACACTACGAATTCGATAATAAATTACTAAAATAGCTAAACCTATAGAAGACTCTGCGGCGGCTACCGTCAAAATTAGCAAAGAAAAGATTTGGCCCGTAATATCATCTAAATAAATTGATGCAAAAATTAAATTAAAACTCACAGCTAAAAACATCATTTCTAAAGACATTAACATAACTAATATATTTTTTTGATTTAAAAATATACCTAACACGCTGATTAAAAATAACAGGGTAGAAGTATTTGTACTATTAATATAAGTGAACATATTATTTTTTTACTAATATGGGATAGTAGAATTATTTTTATTTTCCAGCCACAGGTTCCCCTACGGCTACCTTGTTACGACTTCACTTCAGTCCTTTTTTTATTATAAATCCTAATCAATTAGGATTTTCAAATAAAATAAATTCCCATAGCGTGACGGGCGGTGTGTACAAAACCTAAGAACTTATTCACCGTAACATTCTAATTTACGATTACTAGCAATTCCACCTTCATATTTTCGAATTGCAGAAAATAATCTGAATACAGTATATTTTAATTAAGACTTGCTTAAATTCGCATTTTTGCTTCTCTTTGAATAAACTATTGTAGCACATGAAAGTAGCCCAGTTTATTAGGGTCATGAGGACTTGACGTCGTTCTCTCCTTCCTTTAATATATCTTTAACAGTATGTATTCAAAAATACATAAGAGTTTTGTCCGTTTATTGGAATGAACCAAACGCTTCACAGCACGGACTGACGACAGCCATGCAACACCTGTAAATATTCAAAAACTGGTAAGATTTCGCGCGTATTATCGATTTAAACCACATGCTCCACTGCTTGTGTAGGTTCCCGTCAATTCCTTTGAGTTTTAATCTTGCGATCGTAGTTCCCAGGCGGAGTGTTTAATGCGTTTACTTTATTTCTGAATAACCAAAAATCAACACTCATCGTTCAGGGCATGGACTACAGGGGTATCTAATCCCTTTTGCTACCCATGCTTTAATATCTTAGTGTCAGTTTCATCCTAGATTATTGTTTACACCATAGAGGTTCTTTTAAATATCAAAACATTTTACTGTTACATTTAAAATTCCATAATCCTCTTTTGAACTCTAGAAAATTACTTTTTTAGTCATAATAAAAATAAAATTTAAGATTTAAACTAAAAGTTAATTATCCACCTACATATGCTTTACGCCCAATAAATTCGAATAACGTTTGCCCTTCTCGTTTTACCGCGGCTGCTGGCACGAAATTAGCGAGGACTTTTTTTTAAATAAATCATTATTTTTTTAATTTTAATGCTTTAAAACTAAAAGTTTTCTTCACATAAACGACCTAGTTGGGTCAAGCTTTCGCTCATTGCCCAAAATTCCTCACTGCTGCCTTTTTACAAAGTTTGGACCTTATCTCAATTCCAATGTGGTTGTTCATCCTCACAGACCAACTAAAGATCGTAAGCTTGGTATGCTTTTAATATACCAACAACTTAATCTTATATAGACTTGTCTCAAATAGATTAAATCTTTCCGTACATTAAATAATATTTTGAGGTTAATTTCTATATTTTACTCACCCGTTCACCATTAATTTAAAATATTTAAATCTATTTAATTTGCATGTGTTAAGCTAGTCGTTAACGTTTATTCTGAGCCAGGATCAAACTCTTTTAATAATATTTTTAATAATATAAATTTTTGTAGCTTTCTAACTATCCCATTGTTAATTATTAATATGATAAAAGTTCCATCGCGTTAAACTAATTACACTTCCGATTTCTGTTATAAATAATTCAGATAATATTTTTTTATTTAATTTAATAGTTTCTGCTTTTATGAAAAATTTAAACAAATTATATTTTATGGAAAAAACCTTAATATGACTTATACTCTGCCTATTAAAACCCCTCTTTTTGTGTTTACGACTTTTTGTTTTATAAATTTCAATTTTCATGATATATTTTAAGTGCATACGGGAATAGGACTTGAACCTATAGCTTTAGATCATGAGTCTAATGAGTTAACCTTTTTACTCCATCCCGTGAATGATATTCACTCCTAGTGGGACTTGAACCCACGTTTATGCCACGAAAAAGCATTGTCTTAAACCATTAAACGATAGGAGCTTAATTTTTCTTACTACCATACTTCGAACGACTTCGTTTACGACCTTGAACTGCATTTAAATCAAAAGAGCCTCTTACAAGATGATACTTTACTCCAGGCAAATCTTTTACTCGCCCACCACGTATTAAAACAATTGAATGTTCTTGTAAACTATGGTTTTCTCCAGGAATATATCCAATAATTATTTTTCCTGTACTAAGTTGCAATTTAACTACTTTACGGTCTGCAGAATTTGGTTTTTTAGGGTTCATCGTAAAAACTTTTAAACAAACTCCTTTTTTTTGCGGGCATTTATCTAAAGCAACTGATTTTATTTGTGTGTGTTTTTTTTTTCTCGATGATTTTAATAATTGATTCAATGTAGGCATTTTAAAAAAAGTTTAAATTACATAATTTATAACAAACAAATAAAAAAACGGCTTCAAATATAATACAAATTAATAGTATTAGAAAAATTTGTAAAAACCCATCAGGTGGTATCAATAAGAATAAGACGAATAATGTAATAAATATAAACATTTTGCGGTAATGTTTAATTAAAAAATATACTCGTTCTATATCCATTAAAAGTCATATTTGTAAAAGCAATAAAAAAACAAAAAAACATAAAGAGCTAATTAAATAACGAAACGTTAATACCCATTTTAAATAGCTTAAAAGCCGAAACTCCACAAAAATGTTTATTAAATAATCCTCGCGAATCTCCCATAATGTTAAAACCTGTAATAGTAATGGTAACAAAAGTAATTGTATGAGAATTAATACTATCAAAGAACTTATAAATGCAAATTTAATACATATTTTAAAAAAAAAACATTGATATACATATCAACTAGAACTATTAAATTTATATAATTGGAACATTGTGTAAGGGAAAACAAAAAAAACCGCTTTGGAAAAAAATAAAAGGCAAAGTACATCAAATAAATCCATAACATTAGTCACAATAAATTTTCTTGATGCAAATTTTAGAAATGGATAAGTTTCAAAAAATAGTATGTTATATATATTAAAACTACTAATCAATAAACAAAAACAAAAACTTAGAAAAATATAAAATAATCTAAAACCAAATTCTATAGAATAGAAATAAATAAGTCGAGTAGGCATAATTGAGTGTATTAGGATTTGAACCTAAGATCAATAAATTAAAAGTTTACTGCTTTACCAAACTAAGCTATACACTCCTAAAATTTAATAACGTGCTTGGAAAGACTCGAACTTTCAATCTTTAAATTCGTAGTTTAATGCTTTATCCTAATTAAGCTACAAACACTTGAGTTAGTCGTTGAGTAATAACGGATTCGAACCATTAACCTTTTCGGTGTAAACGAAATACTCTACCAGTTGAGTTAATTACCCATAAAATCTTCCTGAGTAGGATTCGAACCTACAACCTAATGGTTAACAGCCATACGCTCTACCTTTAAGCTATCAGGAAGTTTTCCTCTATATAGGTGTGTTTTAGCCGTCGGTCCCTAAAAGTTGGCACTGAACGCGCGTTCAGTGCCAACTTTTAGGGACCGACGGCTAAAAAACACCTATATAGAGGAAAATCACATCTACTGCAAGAGAAGATGGTTGAGTGGTTCAAAACAACGGTTTGCTAAATCGTCACACTTTAAACTTAAAAAGTGTCATGGGTTCGAATCCCATTCTTCTCAATTTCTAAAAATGCATTTTATAGGACTTGAACCTATAATTATCAATTTAGAAAATTGATGTTTTATCCATTAAACTAAAAACGCTACAAAAACATTAAACAATAATTAGTGTAAACTTATATATATTATTAGTATTAGTGTAGGTATATATTATTAGTATTAGTGTAGGTATATATTAATTGAGAAGAATGGGATTCGAACCCATGACACTTTTTAAGTTTAAAGTGTGACGATTTAGCAAACCGTTGTTTTGAACCACTCAACCATCTTCTCTTGCAGTAGATGTGATTTTCCTCTATATAGGTGTTTTTTTACCGTCGGTCCCTAAAAGTTGGCACTGAACGCGCGTTCAGTGCCAACTTTTAGGGACCGACGGCTAAAAAACACCTATATAGAGGA